AAAATTATTTTTTTTTTATTGCAATTTTGATATAAATAATATTAGTTTGATATAAATAATATTAGATATAAATAATACTAAAAAAAAAATACAGATTCAGGCCATCATTAATTATTTGCGATTAATTATTTGAGATAGTATTTTAGTACACATACATATGTATATAAAGTTAGCCTTTCTAAAGTTTAGACGAAAAGATTTTACTAATGCACAGCAAAGTAGTCAACTCCATTTGTTAGAACAGCTTCCGTTGAGTCTCTGCACCTATCCTTTTTTTTTTTATTCCGTCTTTATGTATGAACCTTGTTTTGTTTTTGGAAAACAGGATTTGGCTCAGGATTGCCCATTTTAAATTCCAGGGTTTCTCTGAATTTGAAAGTTATCACTTAGTAAGTTTCCATACTAAGGCTCAATCCAATTAAGTCCGTAGCGTCTACCAATTTCGCCATATCCCCCCCTTTTTATATTAAGATCGATCTTATTATGCTGCTATTCTTTTTTTTCTTTCATTTATAATCTATCGGAACTGTAGAAGTTATTAAAAAAAAAAAGAATTCCTATAAAAGTCTTTCTATTTGTATTTGATTTCTTGTCTATTTTCTTTCATCTCGATCGGAGACTCCTATTTGGTCTAATCCGAAATGATTCTAGCATTTCTGTATCCGCAATTCAATATAGATATATACCACATTTATTATATATGCCTCTTCCCCTCTCGTTTTTCTCATGCAATTTGAGATACTCGAACGGTCGATTCTTTTCTTTTTTGTTTTGCTATTCTATATTAATTATGTATATTAATTTTGAATAACTAAGAATAAAAAAAACTAACTACGATTCGAGTAGTTTACTAAATTCCCGCGCATGTACAATTTCGGTTGTTATTCTTATGTAGGCCCGCTTAGCTCAGAGGTTAGAGCATCGCATTTGTAATGCGATGGTCATCGGTTCGACTCCGATAGCTGGCTTTTCATTATTTGTTTGATTTTTTTTTTTTACTTGATTGATAATGTTTTTTTGACATCAAAGAATATTGAAAAAGCTTCTTCCCCTTTTTTCTAAGAATCGCCGATTCTATTATTATGATTATGTGGGAGAAATTTTCCATTATGAATAGATAAAGTTAAAGCTCTCCAGAAAAACATTATTATTGTATATACAATAAAATAAAGTCTGGGAGAGAATCCATCTCATTAGTCTTTGTAGTATAATATTTCATGCCCCCCATTTATCATATTTATCCTTTAGTTCAGTTTTAATATGAAATTTCAATAAAATAAGGGAAATAAGGAGTTTTTATGTCACGTTACCGAGGGCCTCGTTTCAAAAAAATACGCCGTCTGGGGGCTTTGCCAGGACTAACTCGTAAAAGGCCTAGAGCCGTAAGCGATCTTAGAAATCAATCGCGTTCCGGTAAAAAATCTCAATATCGTATTCGTTTAGAAGAAAAACAAAAATTGCGTTTTCATTATGGTCTTACAGAACGACAATTACTTAAATACGTTTGTATCGCCGCAAAAGCAAAAGGGGCAACGGGTCAGGTTTTACTACAATTAATCGAAATGCGTTTGGATAACATCCTTTTTCGATTAGGTATGGCGTCAACTATTCCTCGAGCCCGCCAATTAGTTAACCATAGACATATTTTAGTTAATGGTCGTATAGTAGATATACCAAGTTATCGCTGCAAACCTCGAGATATTATTACAGTGAAGGATGAACAAAAATCTAGAGCTATGATTCAAAACCATCTTGATTCATCCGCCCAGGAGGAATTGCCAAAACATTTGACTTTTCAACCATTCCAACACAAAGGATTGGTCAATCAAATAATAGATAGTAAATGGATTGGCTTGAAAATAAATGAATTATTAGTCGTAGAATATTATTCTCGTCAGACTTAAACCTAACTAAAATAATAAATAATCTAAAATAAGAAAATAATAAAATAAAGGTTCGGACAATTTTGCCCCCTGGTTCCTAAGTAAATATTAAGCGTGGGGGGGGGGCCTTTCTCCCATTCATATATCATATTAGGGGTAGAGATATTTTTATCCTTTGACCACCCTTTACAGTATTTTTTGTACCGCAGAAATGAGCTTTATTTATAGGAAAGGTGGGAATAAAGGTATCCATTCTTATGTGATTTGATATATTTCAGTCAGTAACATTGATAAATTAGATGAAGGTACGGAAAGAGAGGGATTCGAACCCTCGGTAAACAAAAAAAGCCTACATAGCAGTTCCAATGCTACGCCTTGAACCACTCGGCCATCTTTCCTACATAACGATTCTGGACCAGAAACCGAGTAAATCGCGAGTCATTCATATTACATTATTGGACAGGTGCGGTATGTACAATCTAATTTTAACTATAACTAAAAAAACGAAAAAAAAAAAGAGAAACCGCCCGTTCGAGTCCTCCCCCTCCCTATCCATTGATTTAAGCCGGTCTAGTTATCAGAAAGGGATGCGCGCGCTGTCTACGAATATATCTTTATTGTTTTTAACAAATTTAACAAAGAATTTTTCAAAAAAAAATTCTCTTTATTCCCCAGCGACTTTTAACTTTTATTTGATTAAAATTCAAAGTTTTCTATTTTTATAGTTAGTTTCTATTTTTTTTTTCTGAGTCAAGTCTCTTTTTATGTTATTTTGTACTGTACAATTCCTTTTTTTGTGGGGTCGTTTTCTCACGAGAGGTAATAAAAATAAATTATAAAATGGATTGAGTGCTACCTATGCCTAGATCCCGGATAACTGGAAATTTTATTGATAAGACCTTTTCAATTGTAGCCAATATCTTATTACGAATAATTCCGACAACTTCAGGAGAAAAAGAGGCATTTACCTATTACCGAGATGGTGTGATTTGATTTTTTATTTTTTTTTACTTAACTTACCACTATCAAGCCTGAGGAAAAAAAAGATTAGTCGGGATAGAAAGATTTGAAATAACTCTACGCCTGGTGAAGGTGAAGTTTATAAATAAAACAATTCCTTCTGTTGTGTATTCCCGATTAATGCAGCCTCAGATGCTTCAATTGTCGATTCTAGCATTGAGCGAAAGGTTGAACCTAGAACTATGGTTCTGTATTGCAGGTTAACCCAATTCCACTAGTACCATATAAATAGGCAGCATAGAGGAAGAAGCACTACGTCTAGGAATCAACAACACGAAAACTTTGTTATAAATTATCCCTTTTCTTTATTGGGATCAAACTAAGAACAATGGTTGGGACAACAAGCATCCATCTCGTTCGTACTTTGAATACCCATATAACCGTCGAAGACTGTTGAAGTGACTAATTCCTAGAAATTAAGAGACGTTGAGGACAAAGAAATTGTTGGAGTTAACTTAACATTTTTATCTAGTACTGACGCGCTCGATGTTACGAAAAGATCTTTTGCAGTAAGGTTGGCTAGAGATTTCTTGTAAAAACACTAGCCCCGTTCAGTTCATAATGAGAATATTTTACTGCCTTTTGATTCACTGTATTATTCTTATTATGCACATAAGGGAGGAGCCGTATGAGATGAAAATCTCACGTACGGTTCTGGAACGGAGATTCTTTAAATTGAATAACGACCGTAACGAATGTCCGCCCAATCTGAAGGAAATTATGCGGAAGCTTTACAGAATTATTATGAAGCTATGCGCCTAGAAATTGATCCCTATGACCGAAGTTATATACTCTATAATATAGGCCTTATTCACACAAATAATGGAGAACACACAAAAGCTTTGGAATATTATTTTCGGGCACTAGAACGAAACCCTTTCTTACCACAAGCTTTTAACAATATGGCCGTGATCTGTCATTACGTGCGACTATCTCCACTATAGAAAGAAAAAGAAAGAGCCAAATCCGCTAGTAAATAGTAAAAAAAAATAGGCTTTCTACATATACATCGTCAAAAAGAACGATTTTTATCAGCTGTAGCAAAGAAAGAAACTTCATAGAAGTCAAAATAGGAAGAAAAAAAAATATGCTTATATACTATATTCTATGGATAAAGGATCTAATTGATAGAGGAAGTACCGTAAAGATCAATTAGCGAGATTTTTGGCCGATACACTAAGAACTGCTTCCTTATGTCTTATGTCATAATATGAGACATACTTTAGGAATCAACTTATGTAACAGAGGCGATCACCTAAAGTATTGAGCAGCGGTGCAGCATCAGATCCCAAAGATAGTAAGTCCTTTCTTTCTTATGAGGAAGGGTCTTTTTCAAAGATTCTATATAAAATTTATCTATTTCTATATGAAAGCGAGATAGTTACCTTTCAGAAAATTCTAATGATAGTAGAATGCCTACGCTTTATTCTTCTGAGGGTGGGAGAAAAGATAAAACAAAACGGATTATTAATCAAATCCAAATTAAAATTCGAAACTCATGTAATTAACCCCCTTTGGTTAACTCGAGAAAAAAAAAAGGGGGGGGGGGGGGTACCAAAACAATTGACTACGGAGCCGTATGAGGTAGGAAACTCTCAAGTACGGTTCTAAGGAAAGGAATTTACTCGCCTATTCCGACCGAGGAGAACAGGCCATTCGTCAGGGAGATTCCGAAATTGCAGAGGCGTGGTTCGATCAAGCCGCTGAGTATTGGAAACAAGCCATAGCGCTTACTCCTGGAAATTATATCGAAGCACAGAATTGGTTGAAGATTACAAGGCGTTTTCAATAAGCTAAGAACACTCTCTTTGAGTATTTTTCTTATTTTATTTATTATTATTTAGTTTTCTTATTTTTTTTCTTTTTTATTTTCTATTTATTTATTATTTTGTTATACCCCTTTCTAAGATCTAAACCTTTTATAAAATCTAAAACCTTTCTTTTTCGTCTGGTATTTCATTATTTCATAGGAATAAAAGAAAAAGATATAAAGTACAGGATAGACTATATCTTTTTTATGTTTTATATTTTTCCTTTTTCTTAATAAAACGAATACCAGATATCCTTGAATGGCTAAATATAGATAGTAGAATGTCG